TGTGGATCAGGCATTCAAGGACCTCTCGCTAAATTGTAGCAGCCTCCAATCAATGAAAGAAAAGGAATTGGCCGCCTTAGAGGCGAGCCTCCGAACTAAAGACACCGCGTACCGAATAAACTTGGAAAAGCTCGCTAGGAGGTCGGAGAGCCAAATCAAAGCTTTGGAGGACAAACTGGACTGGACCCAGACACAGCTTGAGGCTAGCTGGCACGAATCCGAAGCCTTCCAGCACAATTATTACGACCTCGAAGCTAAGCTGAAAAGGGTACAAACGAAATTGGATATGTACCAGGCGTGCAACCTCGAGCTGCAAAACTATATAAGCACAAATGAAATTGCACGATGTGACAGATGTATAGAGCTGGATTTGGATCGTATACGTATATATGGATCTGATTGATTTGCCATAGAACTTGCCTGGGCTACGGGGACGCCACGAACCCGCAGCTCACCAACCAAGAGAAAAAAAGAGTTCCCTAAGTAAGGACGACAAGAGATTCAACGCCAGGAAGCTACTACTATACTAGAGGCAGAAAGGGCGTTCCGCAGGGCGCTTCGAAGGCGGGAACTAGAGATAGGTTATTGGAGAAAAGAAAGATCTACTTTCATTAATGAAAAATGAAAGTAGATCTTTCTTTTCTTTTTAAGTAAAAAATGAGTCAAGTAAATAAATGAATAACAAGATTGATACATAGGAGAAATAGAAGAATAGATAAGAAGAGATTCTTCCCCCCCCTACATATTTTATAACTTCTCCTATAAAGAAGGTTGTCGTACCAATGCCATTCGTAATTCCACCAATTACTCGTCTATCAAAAAAATGAGTTAGTGCGGATAATCCTCTTATACCCCTACTTAGGGTTGTTGAATAAAAAAGATCTATGTAAGCACGATTCGATGACCAAGTATATATCACATTGATTATTTTGTCCCAACGAAGTCTCTTAGGACTCATTTTCACAAATGAATTGATTAAGTCCAAATTCTGTAAAGATGAAGAAACAGGCCTATAAAACTATAAAAAAAGAATGCTACAAAGATTCCTACATAGGCTATACTGACTGAAAAAGTTGCATTTGTAAGAAAATCATACCAATCCGCAGAATTGTTCGAATTTTGATGTAAAAGATTGATAGACGGAGTTAACCAGTTGGATAATATATTCCTATTGAAATCCATTCCTCCTTGATCGAAAGGAATTCCTATAGATCCAACACACAAAGTAAATAGAGCCAACCCAAGCAGCGGCACTAGCATAGTATTATGCGATTCATGAGGATATGGGGGAATTTCTTTATTGATATTGACAAAATGAGTCATTTTCATAAAGGATCGCCTCCTATTTTTTACATTCCCACCCATTGGACCCATTGGATCTCTTTTTTTCGAAAAAAAGGAAGCCCTCTCATTATTATTCATTGTGGATAAAAGAAGATCTTTGTGAATTCCTTTCCTTCCTTCTTTACCCCATATGGCTATTGAATAGAACGAGCTATTTTTTTTTCCACTGAAATTTTGAAAAGAAACGTTTCAATGCCCTTCAAAGGTAAGTAAATAGATCCGAAACATATAGAATGCAGTTAATCCTGCTGTGGAACAAGCTATGATCGCGAAAATAGGTGAATACAACCAAATATCGTTAAGAATTTCGTCTTTTGACCAAAAACAAGCAAGAGGTGGAATGCCACAAAGAGAAAGTGTACCTAACAAAAAAGCAGTTTTTGGAATTGGCACATATTTTTGGAAACCCCCCATAAGAGCCATATTCTGACTTTTCTCTGGAGAATATCCAATAATTCTTTCCATTGAATGAATAATGGATCCAGAGCCTAAAAATAATAATGCTTTCGAATAGGCATGAGTGATCAAATGAAATAAAGCAGCTTGATAAGACCCCATACCGAAAGCTAACATAATATAACCCAATTGCGACATTGTAGAATAAGCTAAACTTCTCTTAATGTCTATTTGAGCCAGAGCCAAAGTAGCTCCTAAGAGTACTGTTATTATACCTATCAAAGAAATGAGATTCATTACGTAAGGTATAACTGCGAAAAGAGGCAGAAGCCGGCCTACAAGAAAAATGCCCGCTGCTACCATAGTAGCAGCATGTATAAGAGCCGAAATCGGAGTGGGTCCCTCCATGGCATCAGGTAACCATACATGAAGGGGGAATTGTGCCGATTTCGCAATTGCACCGAGGAATAATAGGGCGGCACACAGAGTCAGAAATAAAGAATTTATCCCATGATTCTCAATCAAGTTATTGACTATTTTGAACAAATCTCGAAATTCGAAACTACCCGTTATCCAATAAAGACCTAAGGTTCCCAATAATAAACCAAAATCCCCCACACGATTAGTTACAAATGCTTTTTGACAAGCATTTGCCGCAATTGGTCGCGTGAACCAAAAACCTATTAATAGATAGGAACACATTCCAACTAATTCCCAAAAAATATAAATTTGTATCAAATTAGAACTCGTAACTAATCCCAACATGGAAGCATTGGAAAAACTCATAGAAGCAAAAAATCTCAAATATCCTTGATCATGAGACAGATAATTGTCACTATAAATAAGAACCAAGATTCCAACAGTAGTAATTAATATTGACATAATAGAAGTCAGTGGATCGATCAAGTCGCCAAACTCTAAGGAAAAATCATGATGGATGGTCCAAGACCATACATTAAATAGAACTCCCGTTTATTTGCTGAATCGCCAGGTCGGCCGAAAAAAGCATAACTATACTTAGTAATAAAACACTAGGAAAAGCCCACATGCGACGCAGATTTTTTGTTGTCGTTGGAACAAGAAGAAGTCCCACTCCTATTGCTAGAGGAACCGGAAGCGGAACGAAGATCCATGCATATTGATATGTATGTTCCATAAGAAAATCAAAGTTTTTTCTATTCTTAGTAATTGAATTGTTTCCGATTCACCAGCTCTTATCTCTTTCGGAAGGAACAATCAAATAAAAAAATCAAAATAGGAAAGAACTCAAATAGAATTTTCCATTTTCAATCATTCCATTAATTCTTACAAGAATTTCTATTCATAGAAAGAATTCTCGTACTTGATTTTGATATGGGTCATAGGATCCATCAATAACTCGACCCAATCAAAAGAAGACCTGGGTATTCGTTTATTCGGGATAATTCACTAATTCTGATTGAGTGGAGTAAACTGCCTAGGCTTCGAGGAAACTCTACGATACCTATCACTTCACTAACTGTCACTGCGCTTCAAATTGAAAGATGAGAATTTGGAGATAGTATGAAATCCATCTCGGGAATTGCTTTTAACCGAATTATCGATTAGATTGTTACTGGCGCCGGGATTTGATCATTACCCGAACGGTAGCGCGCCTATCTTCTTTTTTAGTTCTTTACACATCGATTCGATTTCTCTGATATATATTATATATAATATATATCAGATATACAGGGACTTCGAATTCTCAGGACTGTCTTATTCTTCTTATTCTATAGATTTCCATACTAAAAATAAAAAGGTTGATTGTAAAAAAAAAAGAAAAAACCACAGGAGGTGATTTTTATGTTCAAATTGTTTCGACTAGCTACTCTAGTCCGTTTATGTATGCAGATAAGCAATTCAGTCGTTGTAGCCGGACTCTTTTATGGATTTCTGACCGCAGGGACCATAGGGCCCTCATATCTCTTGCTTCTCCGAGCTCGGGTTATGGAAAAAGGAAGCGAGAAGGATGTATCCGCAACAACGGGTTTTCTGATGGGGCAGCTCATCATGTTCATATCGATCTATTATGCACCTCTCCATCTAGCATTGGGTACACCTCATACAATAACTGTCCTAAGTTTACTCTATCTTTTGGTTTATTTCTTTTGGCGCAATGACAAAGACTTTTTTGATTCGGTAGCGACTACCAGAAATCCAATGCGTAATTTATACACTCAATATGTATTCCTTACTAATATCATTTTTCCACTATTCAACCATTTCGTTTTGCCGAGTTCGACCTTACCCCGAGTAATCAGTATTTATATGTTTCGATGCAACAACAAGATGTTATTTTTAACAAGTAGTTTTGTTGGTTGGTTCATTGGTCACATTTTGTGCATGAAAGGGTTTGAGTTGATATTATTCTGGATACGGCAAAATAATTATATTAGATTGAATAGGTACCGTGCGGCAGACTTTCGAAATTCTCTGGAGCGAATCTTTACCATTCTATTATTTCTCTCCTGTGTGTACTATTTAGGCAGAATTCCGTCACCTATTAGGATTCAGGATCAGAAAAAGAAAGAAAAAAAAACCTCGGCAACGGTAGAAAAGGGCCAAAGTGCAGACGAAAAAACAGATGTAGAAATAGACACAACTTCCAAACAGGGGCAAGAAGGATCCGCCGAGGCGGACCTTTCCCTTTTTTCGGAAGATTCGAACAACCTAGATGAAAAACTGAAAGAAAAGAAAGACTTCGTCGGTTCAGAAATACCTCTTGTGACTTTTCTTTTCGACTATAACCGATGGAATCGACCATTGCGATATATAAAAAAAAATGAATTTCAGCAAAAGGCTCTAAGAACTGAAATGTCAGACTATTTTTTTTATACATGCCGAAGTGATGGAAAACAAAGAATCTCTTTTACATATCCACCAAGTTTGTCAACCTTTTTTGAAATGATAGAAAGAAAGGGGTTTTTGTACTCACCAGATAAACTCCCCTCTGATGAATTGTATAATCATTGGATTTATACCAATGAACAAAAAAGAAATAGCCTGAGCAACGAACTTTTCCATCGAATTGACGCTCTAGAAAGGGGGTCTCTTGATCTGGATATACTCGAAAAAAGGACGCGATTATGTAATGATAATAATGATGATAATGATAATGATGAGACTGCACAAGAATGCTTGCCTAAAAGGTACGATTCTTTTTTGAATGGGTCCTTTCGCGGAACAACCCAAAAATTACCCCCAAGCGTTAAGAAGGAAAATAAGAAGGAAAAGGAAAATAAGAAGGAAAAGGAAAATAAGAAGGAAAAGGAAAATGAGAAGGAAAATGAGAAGGAAAAGGAAAATGAGAAGGAAAATGAGAAGGAAAAGGAAAATGAGAAGGAAAAGGAAAATGAGAAGGAAAAGGAAAATGAGAAGGAAAAGGATTATTTAATTACCCCTGCAGAGGATTCCAACGAAAAAATGTGGATAAACAAGTTTCATAGTATCCTTTTCCCTGATTACCAAGAATTTGAACAAAAACTAGATACATTTGAGGCACAATCAGTATTCTCAGACCAAGGAAAACTGGATTCGGAAAATCAAGGGCAATATTTATTCGGTGCAAGTACAACTGAACCAAAGGATCAAACAATTCAAAAAAACACAAAGGAGGGACTTGACCTAAAAGAAATTGGGAAACCGGTTCCTCTCTGGAAATACCAATTGCTTGACGATTCGACGCTGGCGGAAGAAGACCCAGACAGGTCTCAGATTATTCCAAGAACCCGCAAAAATGTCTTCATTTTGGATTGGAAGGACTATTATACGAAGCGAGGGAAGGCGGAGGAGTATGATGATGAGGATAAGGATACTGCGGAGATTATAATACGTTATTCGAAACAATCGGATTTTAATCGAGATTTAATAAAAGGATCCGTACGCGCTCAAAGACGTAAAACAGTTATTTGGAAACTATTTCAAAAAAATCTGCATTCTCCACTTTTTTTGGACAGACATTCTCCACTTTTTTTGGACAGAGACAGAATAGACACAATTTTCTCCCCAATACTGAAAATTATGAATCCCATCTTTATGAATCCAATCTTTAGGATCTTTAGGAATTGGATAGGAAAAGGCGCGGAAGTGAAAACTTGGGATTACGAGGAAGACGAGTCACAAGAAGGAGAGGACAAGGCACAAGAAAGGGGGGACGGGGCACAAGAAAGGGAGGACGCGGAGGAGAAGCGACTAGAAATAGCAGAACTGTGGGATAGGACTCCGTATGCGCACAGAATAAGGGGGTATTTGTTACTAGCCCACTCAATTCTTAGAAAATATATTCTATTACCCTCATTGATTATAGCTAAAAACTTTAGCCTTATTTTATTATTTCCATTTCAATTCCGCCAAAAATTCCCCGAGTGGTACAAAGATTGGGACGAAGATTGGAAGGCGTGGGGCAGAGAAATTTATGTTAACTGTACTCAAAATGGCGTTACAATATCTGAAACAGAATTTCCGAAAAATTGGTTAACAGATGGTATGCAGATAAAAATCCTCTTCCCTTTCCGTCTTCGGTACAGTTTTCAACTACGACCTCATCATAAACGGAAAGATCCAATGCACAAGAAAATAAAAAAAGCAAAATCTTCTTTTTTAACAATCCGGGGAATGGAAACGGAACGGCCTTTTGGTGCTCCCCGAGAAGAACCTCATCCTCTTGAACCTATTTATAAAGAATTTGAAAAACGAATTAGAGAAGCAGAAAAAAAAAGTTTTCAATTGTTTAAAAAAATGTTAAAAAAAACGGCAAAATGGATTCTAAATCCGTTTATCAAACAACTTGAAAAAGGAAATCGAAATCCAAAATTTGGAGTGAGGGAAGGGTATGAAGTGAGTGAAACTCAAAATGAGAAAAATTTTCTACTAAGGAATCAGATTTTTGATGAATCGTCTAGTCGAATTCAATCTATGGATTGGACAAAATATTCACTTACAGAACAAAAAATAAAGGATCTGTCCGATAGGACAAGGACAATCAGAAATCAAATTGAAAAAATAACAAACGATAAGACAACCAAATTTTTAATACCCGATAGAAATATTAGTCCTAGCGAGGCGAGTTTTGCTGAGAAAAGATTAGACTCCTCAAAAAACCTTTGGCAAATAGTAAAAAGAAGAAATGTGCGATTAATAAGGAAAGGGCGCGTTTTTTTGGTATTTTTCATTGAAAGTTTTTTCTCTCAAATTCTCATTCGTACTTCGAACCGTATTGTAGAAATGTGTCTTGAATTACTTCAATTAAAAAAAAGAATTCTTGATACATATAGTTACTTTAAGAAAACAAATCACGAAGGAATTGCTGAAAATCCAATGAATTGGATTTCGACTATAAAAAAGAAGTTTTCTAATATTGATAATAAAAATTCAAAGACTTTTTGTGAGATAGTTTCCTTGTCACAAGCATATGTATTTTACAAATTATCACAAAGACCAGGTATTCACAAATATCCCTTGAAATTTGTCCTTCAATATTCTCGAACATCTCTTTTTATTAAAGAGAAAATAAAGAATTTTTTTGGAACACAAGGAATATTTCATTTCGAATCAAGGCATAAAGAACATGGAAATGCAGAACTGACTGAATGGAAAAACTGGTTAAGCGGCCACTATCAATATGATTTATCTCAGACTAGATTGTCTAAATTTATGTCGCAAAAGTGGCGAAATCGGATCAATCAAAGTCGTAAGGTTCAAAATCTAGACGCACCAAGTTTTGATTCATATGAAAAAAATGAAAAAAACCAATTAATTCTTTTTGAGAAACAAAAAGAAAAAGCAGCTTCATTAGCGGTTAAAACAGAAAAATTAACAAAACATTACAAATATGATCTTTTATCACAGAAATATATTAATTATGGAGAAAGAAAGGATTTTTCTATTTATAGATTGCCGTTACAAGGAAACGAAGGTCAAGGGGTTCCCTTGAAGTACATCATGTATAAACCTGATTTTTTTTCTATCCGGAGATATAGTAGAAAAAATTCGGATAGAAAATATTTAGATTGGCAAATCATCTGTTTTCTAAAGACGAGACATATTGAGACCTGGATCAATAAAAAAACTAAGATTGCGACTCATTATTCTCCAATCATTAATACAATTGAGAAAAAAGATCTTTTTTATTACGCAATTCATAAACAAGTCAACGCATCCCAAAACACAAATGAATCCCAAAACACAAATGAATCCCAAAACACAAATAAATCCCATCCTTTTGACTGGATGGGAATGAATAAAGCAAGACTAATTCAAACTCAGCGCAGTAAGAAATCGATTTATGAAAAATATGGGATGAACCCGTGGATCATACCAATCAAATTACTTCTTTTCGAGTTTAATAAAAATCAAAACATCCGTGATAGTCAAAATACCAAAGAAAAAAAGGATGAAAAAGAAAAAAAGGATGAAAAAGAAAAAAAGGATGAAAAAGAAAAAAAGGATGAAAAAGAAAAAAAAGATCTTGAATTAGAGAATCAAGAAGAAAAAAAACTGCCTGGCCAAGAAAATCCTAGATTAAATCGACCAAACCAAGGGAAGCCTAAATCAAATCAACCAAATCAACAACAAGATGTTAACCAAGAGTCTGGCGCATCAGACATTGAAAAAGAGAAAAATAAGAAGAAAAAGAAAGGGAAGAAGAAGTGGAAACCACTAACTGACCTAGACATCTTCCTGAAAAAGAAACGTTACGTGGGTTTTCAGTTGACATGGACCAATCTTGTTGAGGAAAATTTAATCAATGGTATCAATATCTCTAGTTTCCTGCTTAGGATGAGAGATCCAAGGGAACTGGCTATATCCTTTTTTCGAAGAAAAGAAATGCCTCTGTTGAGTCTAAAGTATCATAAACCTAAACCTAAACTTAAACTTACCCTGGAAAGTGAATCTGAACTTACTCTGGAAAGTGAACCTGAACTTACTCTGGAAAGTGAATCTGAACTTACTCTGGAAAGTGAACTTAATAAACCTACTCAGGAAAGTGAACTTAAGCTTACTCTGGAAAGTGAACCTGAACTTACTCTGGAAAGTGAATCTGAACTTACTCTGGAAAGTGAACTTAATAAACCTACTCAGGAAAGTGAACTTAAGCTTACTCTGGAAAGTGAACCTGAACTTACTCTGGAAAGTGAACTTAATAAACCTACTCAGGAAAGTGAACTTAAGCTTACTCTGGAAAGTGAAGCTGAACCTACAGTTCTATTTCCTAAAGCGCTACAAAATGGAGAAATACTAATCAAACTAGTTCGTATACCTAGAAAATGGGATGGTCCATTAATTATGTATCAAACCGTAGCTATTTCACTGATCTATAAAAATAAACACCCAATTACTATTAATAGAAAAACGAATCGAAAATGCCAAGAAAAAGAAAATGTTGATAGGAATGATTTTTCTGAATTCATTACAAAAACAAAACAGGAAAAGATGGTTGGGAATATAGATGAAAATTGTTATGATTTGCTTGTTCCTGAAAACATTTCATCTCCTAGACGTCGTAGAGAATTGCGAATTCTAATTTGTTTAAATTCCGGGAAGGGAACTCCGGATATTGTGGGTAAAAATAAAGTATTTTGCAACGAGAACAACGTAATGAACTGTAGTCCACTTTTAACTAATAGTAAGCATCTTGATATAGAGACAACTCAATTCATTAAATTGAAATTTTTTCTTTGGCCAAATTACCGATTAGAAGATTTAGCTTGTATGAATCGCTATTGGTTTGATACTAGTAATGGTAGCCGTTTCAGTATGTTAAGGATACAAATGTATCCACGCTTGAGAATTCGTTGATGATATATTTAGTATCAGATATCTTAGGTAAAAATTTGTGAAATAGCGTAAAAGATACAGCTTCCCCCGAACACATACATAAGAGCTTTTCTCTTTCTTATGTATGTGGAACCGTGATCCGTGGATATGGGTTTCGCAGTTTTGTGGGTTTATACGTTACGATGCATAGACAATTTCAATGCCAAGCCATAATTCTATAGGTGATATCAAATAGCATTTATGGCAACTGCAGATGGAAATACAGGGAAAACTAGATTCCTTAGTTATCCCTGACTTTCTACTACGATCTACTACTCAGGGATACAACGTATCAAGACTTGATGTCACGACGAAAGTGTTTACGAAATTGGAATTTCTAGTCCACCCGTGTAATTTGTAATTCTATTCCCCCCCCTTTTTTTTTATTTTATTGAGTGGTCAAATCCGTGTGTGTACGGATTTGAGACACTATTGGGAGGCCAAAAAATGAAGAAAATTTTCCCAACCTTCTTCACAAGGTTGAAGAAGATTATTGAGACGAAAACGAACACCTGGGTTGATAGTTTGGTTAAGTGGTCATTTGTCACTGTCGTTTCGACTTTCGGAGCGTTTGGTCTCGCATGGGTGGCTGTTACCATCGCGGGATTATTCCCCCCTAAGCCGCCCGGCAATCCTCCACCCTCTTCGAGTATTATTATTATCCAAGAGCCTTCGTCGACTCCCTCCGAAGGCGAAACATTGTTCCTCGAGGGAGGAGAGGGGGCTCCTACTGGTGAGACCAGCATACAATATCCGATGGATCGGGTGGGGGAATTGGAAGCCACCAAAAAGTTGCTTATCATAGAGTTGCAGTCCAAACAAGGACTTCTGCTCGAGAAACGGGATCTCATCGTCTCTCATAATGATAAAAGGAAGAAGCTCGAGGGTATCATGGATCAAATGGCCCAGGAAAGGAACCCCGAATCGAAACGAATATTATTCGAGCTAATTGCCCTACAGAAAGTCATTGCAACCGAAATTGATACCTTCGAAGTCATCGCAAAAGAAGAAGCGATGTTAGAAGCTCAAATAAAACGGATCAACCAGGATGTAGAGCACGCGCGTCGCGGGCGTCTCCAATTCGAATTCGGAACGAGTTCATCAAGTCCCTCCCCAAATCCAAGGAATAGTGCAATCAGTCGGACTAGGTCTCCCGGTCCTGCCGATTCAGGAAATCTGAGGATTTCTTCAGGAAAGGACGAATCGTCCAACGAGTAAGTCTTTCCTTTAGGACTTTAGGGACGGGGCCACTCTTCAAAGGGGAATCGGTCCCCTTTGTTTGTTACTATCGACTCAAACAATCACACTCAGGATCCATAAAATTCGAAATTATGGAATTGAATTCACCGGGTTATGATATTTCAACCGTATCATTCACCATTTTCAGTCTCTAGGAAAATAGACTATATTTTATGGTAAAAAATACATTCATTTCAGTTATTTCGCAAGAAGAAAACAAGGGGTCTGTTGAATTTCAAGTATTAAGTTTCACCAATAAACTAAAGAAAGTAACTTCACATTTGAAATTACACAAAAAAGATTATTTATCTCAGAGAGGTCTACAGAAAACTCTGGGAAAACGTCAACGGTTGCTGACGTATTTGTCAAATAAAAATAGAGTACGTTATAAAGAATTAATAGATCAGTTGGATATTCGGGAGTTAAAAACTCGTTAAGTTAAGTGATAAGTGAATTGGAAGAGCCCTTGTAGCATTATTTGATTTTTCAGAGCTTGAATTTTGATCAACTTTATTTCGTTTTCAGCAATTCATAGAATACTGATCCTGAATCGGGGAAAACGCATATGAATGTACCGACTACAAAAAAAGACCTCATGATAGTCAATATGGGGCCTCACCACCCATCAATGCATGGTGTTCTTCGCCTCATCATTACTCTCGACGGGGAAAATGTTATTTACTGTGAACCTATATTGGGTTATTTACACAGAGGGATGGAAAAAATTGCGGAAAACCGAACAATTATACAATATTTACCTTATGTAACACGTTGGGATTATTTAACTACTATGTTTCCAGAGGCAATAACAGTAAACGCCCCAGAACGTTTGGGAAATATTCAAGTACCTAAAAGAGCTAGCTATATCAGAGTCATTATGTTAGAATTGAGTCGCATAGCTTCTCATCTGTTATGGCTCGGCCCTTTTATGGCAGATATTGGTGGGCAGACGCCTTTCTTCTATATTTTCAGAGAGAGAGAATTGATATATGATCTATTCGAAGCTGCCACAGGTATGCGACTGATGCATAATTTTTTTCGTATCGGAGGAATCGCTGCTGATTTACCTCATGGTTGGGTAGATAAATGTTTTGATTTCTGTGAGTATTTTTTAACAGGAATTGCTGAATATCAAAAGCTTATTACGCGGAATCCGATTTTTTTGGGCCGAGTTGAAGGAGTGGGCATTGTTAGTGAGGAGGAAGCCATAAATTGGGGTTTATCTGGCCCAATGCTACGGGCTTCCGGACTCCAATGGGATCTTCGTAAAATTGATCATTATGAGTGTTATGATGAATTTGATTGGGAAGTACAATGGCAAAAAGAGGGGGATTCATTAGCCCGTTATTTCGTCCGAATCAGTGAAATGATGGAATCCATAAAAATGATTCAACAGGCTCTAGAAGGACTTCCTGGGGGGCCCTATGAGAATTTAGAAGTCCGGCGCTTTGGCAGAGAAAAGAATTCAAATTCAGAGTGGAATGATTTTGAATATCGATTTATTAGTAAAAAACCATCTCCGGCTTTTGAATTGTTAAAACAAGAGCTTTATATGAGAGTAGAGGCTCCAAAGGGAGAATTAGGAATTTTTCTGATAGGGGATCAGAGTCTTTTTCCCTGGAGATGGAAAATTCGTCCACCGGGTTTTATCAATTTGCAAATTCTTCCTCAGCTAGTTAAAAGAATGAAATTGGCGGATATTATGACGATACTAGGGAGTATAGATATCATTATGGGAGAAGTTGATCGTTGAAATGCTAATTGATACAACGGAAGTACGGGCTATTAATTCTTTTTCTCGATTGGAATCCTTAAAAGAGGTGTATGGGCTCACACGCTTGCTTGTACCTATTTTTATTCCTCTATTTGGAATCACAATAGGAATATTCATAATTGTGTGGTTAGAAAGAAAAATATCTGCAGGAGTACAACAACGTATGGGACCTGAATACGCAGGTCCTTTTTGAATTCTTCAAGCTCTAGCCGATGGGACAAAACTACTTTTTAAAGAGGATCTTCTCCCATCGAGAGGAGATATTCGTTTATTTAGTCTCGGGCCGTCCATAGCAGTTATATCCATTTTACTAAGTTATTCAGTAATTCCTTTTAGCTACCGGCTTGTTCTAGCGGATCTCAGTATCGGTGTTTTTTTATGGATTGCCATTTCAAGTATTGCTCCTATTGGACTTCTTATGTCAGGATATGGTTCAAATAATAAATATTCCTTTTTAGGTGGTCTACGAGCTGCTGCTCAATCGATTAGTTATGAAATACCATTAACTCCATGTGTTTTATCCATATCTCTACGTGCGATTCGTTTGGACATGAACTGTTACCTAGGTCTTTTATTTCTAGGAAAGAAAGGAGTGAAATGTATTGAGTAGATATCTTCATTTTTTGATTCATCATTCCGGATAATGAACTCAATCAGATAAGTTCTATGAGTGAAACAAAACAGCTTATAAATTTGCAGTAAAAAGATTAAGTCTCATTCCCTATGTGCGAAAGTTAAGCACCCATAAGCATAAGCAGAATAAATTACCCCAAGATTCGTTGATTAGCAATCAGGGTTTGACGCGGTTAGAAAAGAGCAACTATATGGAAGCAGTACTTCCCCAGGATCCCGATCTTGAGTATGCTCCTACCCATTGGTTAATGAAATGGCTATCAGAAACGAAGTAACCTTTTTTAGAGCTTCCTTGTCTTTTTCTATGAAATGTGAAAGAAGAACCGGAACGAAAGAAATATGCAATAGAAAATAAAAATATGAAATATTTTATCTATATTCATAATTCATACAGAGAGAATTATTATCATGATTCATAAACTAATGGAATGCCTAACCTTTTTTCGTAATTGAAAAAAGGTCGAAATTAAGAGTATTTTATTTTTATTGAAGGATTAAGGTATTACTGAACGAAGCGAAATTACATTTTTTGACATTAGAAATCTACATTAGAAATAGAAAGGTTGAGATCAATTCAGAAGCGCCTTTTTGTTATTATAGCAGACAGAATTGGATTGGTATAATGTGGGACTCTTCGATCCATCTTTACTCTTCAACTAATATATTAATATATCGAGATAATAACGAGCCCGTCCTTAGATTTTTTTATGACGACCGCCGAGCAGCCGTATGAGGTGAAAGTCTCATGTACGGTTCTGCAATAACGATGGCAGCAGTGATGTTATCACCGACTATGATTGTCTAATAGTTCAAGTACAGTTGAAATAGTGGAGGCACAGTCCAACTATGGTTTTTTGGGTTGGAATCTGTGGCGTCAACCTATAGGATTTACGGTTTTTCTAATTTCTTCCCTAGCCGAATGTGAAAGATTACCCTTTGATTTACCAGAAGCGGAGGAAGAATTAGTAGCAGGTTATCAAACAAACCGAATATTCGGGTATCAAATTTGGTTTATTTTACGTTGCTTCCTATCTAAATCTATTAGTCTCTTCATTATTTATAATTTATAACAGTTCTTTACTTGGGGTCTCTATTCCGTTCATATCATATCATAAATTGGAGATTCCTTAATTCGAACCATTATGACTTCGACTCAAATCAAATAAAAAATAGGTAAACCGCTTGATTCGATTACCAATGACTCCAATTTCCGATTACTAGTACTAAATACTAAAGGAGCAAATTTTCCATTTTGCTCAGCGAATAAGTAAAAGTCCTAGCTATTGATTTCCGATTCATTGCTCCGAATCATGTCTTGCAAAAATACATTATCCGTGATTTTTTCGAAATCTACATCTCTCTAAATTAATAATATTTATTCTATATCTAGAGAATTTCTATATCAACCCCCAATCTAGGATTGGATTCCACTCAGAGCATATCCTAAAAAGAGTCGGGTAACCTATTTTTTCCCGGTCTGGTCCAAAAGATCATGAACCATTTAATATTTCTCTATTATTTGCCATATAATGGATTTCACTGGACCAATACATGATTTTCTTTTAGTATTTTTGGGATCGGTTCTTCTATTAGGAGGTCTGGGAGTGGTATTACTTACCAATCCAATTTTTTCTGCCTTTTCCTTGGTGTTGGTTCTGGTTTGTATATCCCTATTCCATATTCCATCGAATTCCCATTTTGTAGCTGCTGCACAGCTCCTTATTTACGTGGGGGCCATAAATGTGTTAATCGTATTCGCTGTGATGTTCATGAATGATTCAGAATATTACAAGGATTTCGGTCTTTGGACCGTTGGAGAAGGAGTACCTTCCCTGGTGTGTACAAGTCTTTTTGTTTCACTAATTACTACTGTCCCAGATACTTCATGGTACGGTATTATTTGGACTCCAAGATCAAACCAGATTTTAGAGCAGGATTTTGTAAATAATGGTCAACAAATTGGGACTCATTTATCAACAGATTTTTTTCTTCCCTTTGAACTCATTTCTATAATTCTTTTAGTTGCCTTAATAGGTGCAATTGTGATGGCCCGTCAGTAATAAAAAGAACGACTTCGAATGAAAGAGTTCTGTCCTCTCAAAAGACTTCCTTCTTATCACACCCATTTTCCTTCACTTCAACTCCATTTTTCGATTTTTCATGTATAAAATGGAAATGGTTTTAGTTCAATCTATTCTAGTACCAATACCTTCCTTTGTTCTGCACTTGTGAGATTCGAGTCAATAAAATGGATTAAGGTGGAGTTTTTGTTCCTATTGAAAGCAAATAAATCCAGATTGATGAGGGGTTGGTCAATGATGCTTGAACATGAACTTGTTTTGAGTGCCTTTTTATTTTCTATCGGTATTTATGGATTGATCACAAGTCGAAATATGGTCAGAGCACTTATGTGTCTTGAGCTTATACTGAATGCGGTGAATTTGAATTTCGTAACATTTTCTGATTTCTTTGATAGTCGCCAATTAAAAGGAGACATTTTCGCGATTTTTGTGATAGCTATTGCAGGCGCTGAAGCCGCTATTGGACCTGCTATTGTTTCGTCAATTCATCGTAACAGAAAATCCACTCGTATCAATCAATCGAACTTGCTGAATAAATAGCGGTAATCATCTAAATACTGAATAGAATATTCACCAATTCAAATTGGTATGGACGATAGAAACAAACAGAGGCCCATGTTTGCTAAAACGTAATAAATCAAAGTATCTTGGACCGCTATCATGAGCAGATCCAGAAGTAGATTGATTCGAAATCGATTCTGGTAAACCCTCGATTCGTCTGGTGTCTACCATATATGATTCCTTTATGATTTTACTAGATCGAAAATTTATGACGTTCAAAAAGTGGATAGATACCATGTCACATTCAGTAAAGATTTATGATACATGTATAGGGTGTACTCAATGTGTGCGAGCCTGCCCCACAGATGTATTAGAAATGATACCTTGGGACGGATGTAAAGCTAAGCAAATTGCTTCTGCCCCAAGAACAGAAGACTGTGTAGGTTGTAAGAGGTGTGAATCCGCTTGTCCAACAGATTTCTTGAGTGTCCGGGTTTATTTATGGCATGAGACAACGCGAAGCATGGGGCTAGCTTATTGATACGTTCTAGAAAACTCTACTTGAACCCATTTTTTTTCTCCTTACCGACAAAAACCCGTACTCGATCAAAAAGATTATTTCGAGCACGGGTTTTTTGGTCAAAGTGTATCTTGTCTTTACCACGAATTCTTTTCCTTGGTTAACAATAATTGTGATTTTGCCGAGCGGGTTCTTCCATTTTCTTTTTTCCTCATAGGGGAAATAAGATGATTCGGTGGTATACTCTATCTATATGCACAATAGACCTACTTCTAACGACCTATGCATTCTGTTATCATTTCCAATTTGACGATCCCTTAATCCAATTAGAACAGGATTTTAGATGGATCCATTTTTTGGATTTTCACTGGAGACTCGGAATCGATGGAATTTCCATAGGACCCGTTTTACTGACGGGATTCATCACTACTTTAGCGACTTTAGCGGCTCGGCCAGTGACTCGGGATTCACGATTGTTCCATTTCCTGATGTTAGCAATGTACAGCGGCCAAATAGGATCATTTTCTTCTCGAGATCTTTTACTTTTTTTTATCATGTGGGAGTTAGAATTAATTCCTGTTTACCTACTTCTATCCATGTGGGGAGGAAAGAAACGTTTGTACTCAGCTACAAAGTTTCTTTTGTACACTGCAGGGGGTTCTGTTTTTCTATTAATGGGAGTTCTGGGCATGGGTTTCTATGGTTCCAACGAAGCAACCTTACATTTTGAAACCTCAGCGAATCAATCGTATCCGGTGGCATTGGAAATACTATTCTATTTTGGATTTCTTATTACTTATGCTGTCAAATCACCGATTATACCCTTACATACATGGTTACCAGATACCCATGGGGAGGCACATTACAGTACGTGTATGCTTCTAGCCGGAATCTTATTAAAAATGGGAGCGTATGGATTGGTTCGGATCAATATGGAATTCTTACCCCACGCTCATTCTATATTTTCTCACTGGTTGATGATAATAGGTACAGTTCAAATAATCTATGCAGCTTCAACATCTCCTGGCCAACGCAATTTTAAAAAGAGAATAGCCTATTCTTCTGTATCTCATATGGGTTTTACAATTATAGGAATTGGTTCTATAACCAATACAGGACTAAATGGAGCCATTTTACAAATCATTTCTCACGGATTTATTGGTGGTGCGCTTTTTTTCTTGGCAGGAACGAGTTACGATAGAATACGTCTTGTTTATCTCGACGAAATGGGCGGAATAGCCATCCCAATGCCTAAAATATTTACAATGTTCAGTAGCTTCTCGATGGCTTCTCTTGCATTGCCGGGAATGAGTGGTTTTGTTGCCGAATTGGTAGTCTTTTTTGGAATAATTACCAGTCCAAAATCTCTTTTAATGCCAAAAATACTCATTACTTTTGGAATGGCAATTGGAATGATAGTAACTCCTATTTATTCATTATCTATGTCACGCCAGATGTTCTATGGATACAAGCAATTTCCCGCCCCAAACTCTTCTTTTTTGGATTCTGGACCACGAGAACTTTTTGTTTCGATCTGTATCTTTCTACCCGTAATAGGGATTGGTATTTATCCGGATTTCCTTCTCTCACTATCCGTTGACAAGGTAGAAGCTATCCTATCGAATTACTTTTCTAGATAAGATAGTTTTCATGAATAAGATAGAAAATAATGCTATGATTTCACATTCGCTGGACAATGAAAAAAAATAAGTCTTCTTTTTCCTTATCTTAAGGAAAAAGAAAATGAAGTCCATTCGAATCAGATACGTTTGGAGTTTTTGAGAACCATTTGAATCACTACTGGATTCAAATGGTTCTCAAAAACTCACACAAACTTCAGACTATGTTCCTATAGATTGGGTCTCTTCTTCAATTCGATGTTAATGTGAATGAGCCATAACTATGTAATCCTATTCCTAATAGATTGACCCCAAAATAACATATCCAAATTATAAGAAATCCAAGAGAAGCCACAATTGCGGAATTCATGCCTTGAACATTTTGATTTGTTCTCATATGTAAATAAATTGCAAATAGGGTCCAAGTAATAAATGCCCAAGTTTCCTTGGGATCCCAATTCCAATACGACCCCCATGCCTCATTAGCCCATACCGCGCCCGAAAGAATACCTATGGTTAAAAAGAGAAACCCTAGACTAATGACACGATAACTCCAACGATCCAATTGCTGAATCAACTGATACATGTGATAATTTCTAACTGAAAGAAAAAAAGTGTTTCGTAAAACACTGCCTCTTTCATTTGCGTATTGGATCTCATCAAAAACAAATGACCCTGTTACTAAATGATTTCTTTTGCCAAAAATATCTATGCGTGTTCGAAATGTCATGACTAGAAGCGCTACTGAGAATAACGAGCCACATAAAAGAGCTGCATAGCTCAATACCATCATACTTACGTGCATCATTAACCACTGAGATTGGAGAGCAGGTACTAATATTGTGGATTGATGCATTTCCGCTAAAAGACCTGAAGTAACAAAGCCTTGAGTCAAAATAGTACTTGGCGCGGTTATTGCGCTTAAATGGGTTTTTTGGTTCCTAAAATGTGGAACCATATGAATAATGGAAAAACCCCACGAAAGAAACATTACTGATTCATATAAATCACTTAAGGGGAAATGTCCCGAAGAAATCCAACGAGTAACTAACAATCCTGTTATACAGAAAAAGGTAGCTATCATGCCTTTTTCTGACGAATTATAGAGTCCTAGCGTTTCGTAAACTAATAATAAGGTTAGTAAATAAATAGGAATTACAATTGAAACGATCGAAAAAGAAATGTGAGTGAATATATGTTGTAAAGTCGAGAATATCATAAAAAATCCTAAAATAAAAAAGAAAAGGGGGATCCTTCAAGACTGGAATGGAAATAAGGAATTCCATTCATTATAATGATTTATTGTATCTCTTTTCGAAGATGCCGCCACTCGGACTCGAACCGAGATGCTCTAGCACTGCTTCCTAAGAGCAGCGTGTCTACCGATTTCACCATAGCGGCTTACTCGAAAACATAATAGCCCATCCATATTCAATCGTCGAGATTCTAAGGAGTCAATTCAATCAAATCTTTTTAGGGAATCTGACAATCAATGAAAAAACACTCGTTTCAATTACTAATTGAACGTTCAACAATCATTAGTATTGTGGGATCGTAGGGTGTTAGGTTTCACTTTCACAAAGAGCTTTCCATTGGTTTCACTTCGCCTGGAATGGAAATGCAACAGTTGGAACTAGATAGTTCTGTCCTCTATCCAGGCATAGAACTAAAAGGTTTCAATCTTTCTCGGAATTTTAGCGTACTTCATTTCTAAAGAAAAGAAAGCTCTCAAGATCTATATATAGATATAGATCTTGATGGATTCCACAGCCCAAATATAGGACCTGTATTTGGACTAGATATTAGGAATACATAATCCAAAAAAATCCTTCCTAAAGGAAAAATAAGACTTTTCTTTTAGTTAGTGTATTATGATTATGAAAAGTGAATCGATGAGGAAAATGACAACCCCCATCTCACAAATTCGAAAAACCTACTAAAAAGAAAGCTAAAACTTTGTATCTTGTCCTTCACTACTTCGTCAAAAAATGGAGAATACAGTAAGCAGAGGACTTCTTATTCTGCATACCGCAATAACCAGTCCCGTCTCGTATTGATCCGTTGAAAAGAAAAATATGAGTTACTGGGAATCCTTTATTTTAGAAATAACAATTCAGGGAGTCATATTGATTCAGATTCTTCCAAAACCAAAACTTGGTTCTTTTTTTTTTTTTGTTTTTTTGTCGTACAAAAAACTTTTCGAATTCCCGGTAGAAAGAGATTTCGCTAATGAAAATGCTTTTCTCGCTGCCCAATACCCCTTTTTTTTCCAAATATTTTTACGAATACGCTTTTTTGACAGAGAAGTACGTTTCTTTGGAACCGCCATTCAAAAATGAAGAGGTTGCTCATTGTTTAGAGTTGGATGTGAAAGACATGTATTGTTCGGATTATTCTTTTTATTTTATTCTATTTATTCCCTAGATGATACTTCCTTGATAACATACAATGGAGATACGCGTGCCTCGCATAGACTATTCCTAGGTAAAAAATGGGATAGGTTCTTTTTTAGGGGAACCTTTTTTACAACATACAATATCCGAAGAAGGAAGAATTCTTACTGATTGGTACCTTTCTATCCGAACCCTCATTCGAATCTATATCGTAAGAGAGGTTTTCGAATTCCCCCTAACTACTTAGTTCCACTATAGCTCGTCCGGGGTCGCCGGGGAGCTCTCGTCCTGCCCCGCAGCGCTGAATTCTCCTTCTCCTGGCGCAGTGAGCCGGTTTCTTGAACCTGAAGGCGCGCCTTTTTTGGCTTCCTTGTGGAGCCGCAGGGTGATTGACCTTTGGCTCAACTTAACCCCGGGAATTTGACTGCTCCTGCGGAGGGAATAGCAGCAGCCTTCTGGGCCCTCTCCAGTAACTCGGCCTTTTCTTTTTCTAAGACGGAAATTTCTTCGAGTAAGACGGAAATCGATTCCTCCAATTTTTTTCGTCGGTTGAGCTCGCTTGTCAAATAGTCATCCCTTCTTTTCACTAAATCGCTCGGGCGCTCGACCTGCTTTAAAAAGGAAAGTCGTGCGTTTAGCAGGGTATATCCTTTGTGTAGTTTGGTAGATAGTTCTATGAATTCGAATTGGTTTGCTGACACTTGGTCAGTCTTAGTTTTGATTTCCAGATCTATCGCCTCGCGTTGAGTCGCCGTGAGTTCAGTCTCCGCGAGTTCACCCTCTTCCATCTCACCCTCCTTCATTTTAGTCTCTTCCATTTCACCCTCCTCCATTTCGGTCGGAAGATCCCGAACCCAAATAGTCGCTGCAGGACGCGGCGGATTCGAAGAATCTTTCGGGAAGAAAAAACCCCAAAAGAAATTCACACTACCAAAGAACCCCCAACACAAGACGGCCCCTCTAAGAAAGAGAGATCACCGAGTTTTCAACATGGTCATTTTTTTTCACTCTTGAGCCGAAGCTCCCTATAGAATGAAAATGGTTAATGATAGTAAGGTTGAAATATCATAACCCGGTGAATTCCATAATTTCGAATTTGATGGATCCTGTGTGGGATTGAGTGAATTGTGAATTGAATGTTTGTTTCTCTTTTCGATCTTTCTCAGATCAAAAGAGATTTTTGTGGTTATTATCTATCTATTTTATAGAAATAGATAGACCTCTTTCCGTTTTGGATCATGGATAAACAGATCTATTTATCCATGATAAAATCATACCTCGCCAATACAATATTGTCAACATGCCAATAGGAAGGTTGCAACCACCAAAATGGAATCAAACCAAAAAGATTTGTCCCTTACCTAGAGAATCTACTTCTCCCGATTTTTTTAAGACCGCAAGATCTTCGCGTAAGCGGCGAATCTCCTCCTTTTTTCATTTTATTTGGAGAGGTAGATTGTCTAGATACGCACCAAAACTTCTCACTGCAGCCCTTGGTCGCTCCCCTGCCTTTAATGAGGAAAGTTCGTTGTTTATCTAGGTACGCCTGGGTTTGTTTTGTAATTCTACGCACTGGTTCTGCGATTACCAGGTCACTCTTGGCACTGATTTGACAACGTATCGACTGTTCCACTGTCGCGTAATACTGTTGCAACGCCGCCTCCTGCAATGTCGGAGACGAACTTGACTCGGCATGGTCGACGCTCCTCGGTGTCTTCTTGACGCGGCTACAGTGTCATCCTGTTCTTGCAGTACGTACGGCCGAAAGTTCCCTTGCCCGCGAGGCGTGTGTGTCGACCGTTCCACTCGACCTGCCATGGTCCACGCTGCCCGGATTGGGGTCATCTTGACTTTCTGCGGCTACAGTTTCATTCTGTTCTTCAAGTACGGTAGATAGTTCCCTCACTTGGGCAGGGGGCCGCCGCGGAGTTAAGGGAGCTTTTGGTTTACCGAATAACCAACCACATAGAATCCCAAAACTCCAATTGATACCAGTTATACCTCCTAAAGCCACTCCAAAGTCTCATTTCACCCGCGTCTGGTATTGTGGTATTCGGTCCATCTCTTCTAGGAATGATTGCTCGGATTCGTCCCCGAGGTCCGCCTCGTCGTCCAAGAAGGTATCCACGCCCCACTAACTTTACTTGTCGGCTTCCTCCCTTCGAAGCTCTCGCATTTCCGCAGCCGGAGGAATCGGTGGAGGCTTCCGTTTCGGGTTCGGGAACAAACACCCCAAAAGCCAAATCCAAATAAGAGCATTTAACGCGCTGAATATCGACGTTACAGCATGGAACACAGTCCCCCATCGCGCCATGTTGTCAAACATGGTTACGAGACCTTGAAAGAGATTAACCACTCGCTTAGTCAGTAGAAAGAGATTAAGCAAGCTAAGTCCGATCAACCGTGGTATAATATTCATAATTCATTTCTTTTCGAATGTGCAGGCTAGACACAAAAACTGCCTAAGGTATTTACAAAACAACAAACTATATATATACGACTGAGTTGCTTATCTGCATACATAAAGGGACTAGAGTAGCTAGTCGAAACAATTTGAACATCAAAATCACCTCCCTTTGGATTTTACTTTTACTATGGAAATCGCTAGAATAGAATATAGAATAAGACAGTCCTGAGAATTCCCCCTAAATACTTACACTTCCGTTTCCTCAATCGCATACTATTTTATATATATTATATATTGTTGGTTGGGTTTGTAATGGCGGGCATTCACTATTCAGGGTTCAACTAGCATACCCCGGTGAATTCCACAATTTCAAAATTAGAGAGAGACCTCTTTCCGTTTCGGATCATGGATAAATAGATTTTTTTTATCCATGATAGAATCATATCGCGCAAATGTACTATTGTCAATATGACAATATGAAGGTTGCAACCACCAAAACGGAATCAAACCACGCCCCTTTACCTAGAGAATCTACCTAGATTCTTTAGTATCTAGGTAAGTTCGAAAGCTAAGAAAAGAAAGCTAAGAAAAGGGGGAATAAAAAATGATACAATACTCACATAGGATAGGACAGCCCCCTTTCATCGATCTATAAAATTCAAATTCTGCTGAAATTGAGTAGAGGATCTTACTTATGCTGCCCCGCATCGCTGGATTCGGCTTGGTCTCTCGGCGCAAGCAATGAGCCGGCGAGTTCCTAAACCGGAAGGCCCCCTGTCCTCAGGGGAGCCCCAAGGTGCTCGAACTAGAGACCCACGGACCTGGAGGAGTCGGCGTGCGGTTATCTGTCAGGTCTCTTCCACTTGTAGCTTGGAGCTTCACTTTTGCGCTTTCCAAGTAGGCAATCGTGAAGTACAAGCGGGTAATCTCTTTTGATTCTATCACACGTCTGTGTCTGAGTATAGTCTCGGTCAACATTACCCGCATTTCTTCTTGCTTTGGACCGTTTTTTGGTACGCAGTGGCCGAGCACTCCAATTCGGTTAATTCTTTTGAAGAATTCATACTCTTTTTGGTCCAAGAAATTTTCCAAAGCCTCTTCTATCTTACGCAACCTTACCTCAGCTGTTGGACGCGGAGGATTTGAAGAAGCTTGCCCTTTCAGGCCGAACAACGACCCGACTATCCACGTTACAGCATGTAACAAAGTCCAAGATATCGCCATGCTGTCAAACATGGTTACCAGACCTTGAAAGAGATTCGCTAGAATCTTTTTCAACATTTTTTTTATACTCCCTTGTTTGCTCATTGCAAACAAAATCAAAATTCATCTCAAAAGAGATGGAATAGAAAAACCCGGTTGAAGCGTAATGATCATCTGTCTGTAATGCATTGTATGTCTCATAATAGGTTCCATTCTTCGACCCTTTCCCGGGAGCCAATGACTATTCATAGCTATTACCTTACCACCAAAGTCGACCCAATGCTTTATTTCTGTCCTAGTTGATCCTGCTTCGACATTAGAAGTCTATTGATTCTTCCCCACCAATAACCGAACACTTTTTTCTGTAACTACTGCATATTTGATTCCATCCATAAATCCACTTTCTTCTCCGAGACCTCTTGTGGCACAGCGAATCCAAGGAACCCATCATTTGCATGACGGCAAGTAAAAACCAACGTTATGGATCGTGTACAAATAGATCTATTTATACATGATAGAATCATACGCGGACAATATACTATTGTCAACATACCAATAGGAAGGTTGCAACCACCAAAACGGCATAAAACCCAAAAGATTTTCCCCTTATCTACATCTACCTAGATTCTTTAATCGATATCGTGCTGCCCCGGAGCGCCTGGGAGCCGATTTTCTGAACCGGAAGGACCGGGGACCAGGAGGCGCACTGATATCAGCATTACTCGGGTCTCTTTCCCTTCTTCCTTCGACCTTCGATTTTACCCTTTCCAAGTCGGAAATTTTGAGGCGTAAGCGGGGAATCGCTTTCGATTCCATAAAATTTTTGTGGCTGATGATCTCCTCGGTCAAAGTCTTGCGCATTGGTTCTAGGAGTGGACCTCCTTTGGGTATGCAGTTGCAGACTCCTACGATTCGGTTAATCCTTGCCAGGAAGACAACCTCTTTTGCCTCCAAGAGGGGGCCAAAGACTGCTCCAACTTTTCGTCCATATTCGGTTCACCCTCCCCCGCCTCGATTGGCGTTGCCCGTTGTTCCGAAGTCTCATCTGCGTCTGCTGGGCAAGTTCTTGTAGGAATGACTGCTCTGCCTCCTTCCAGAGGTCAGCCTCTTCTTCCATTACACTTGATAGCTCCCAAATTTCCGCAGCGGGAGCAGGCGGATTTGACGGAGGTTTCGGTTTTGGGGAGAACAACCACCCAAAAAGCCAAATCAGACCATCGGTGAAAGTCACTGAGATTATTAGCCACTGAATCAACCTTGTAAAAAGGTCTTTCATTCGTTTTCCTCCTGGAAATAACTTGTAGTGCAGGCTAAGCACGAAATCGGCCATTCTATTTTCTATTTACTAAGAAATTAGAACAACAAACATATTCTATATTTATTGGTGGTTGGGTTTGTAATGGAGGGTATTCACTATTCAGGGTTCGACTCGCATACCCCGGTGAATTCCATAATATATTCGATTGAGAATTTTATGGATCCTTTGGTGTATAAATAGATCTATTTATACATGATAGAATCATATCACGCAAATAGAAGATTGTCAACACGCCAATATGAAGGTTGCAACCATCAAAATGGCATAAAACCAAAAAGATTTGTCCCTTACCTAGATTCTTTAGTATCGCGGTAAATTCGAAAGCTAAGAAAAGGGGGAATAAGAACGAAAAAATGCTAAAATACTCACATAGGAGAGGACAGACCAGCCTCCCTTTGCCTACTTTTTCATTCAGTTTAATTCGTTTAATTAACCCGAAGTTCTTAACATAGCCCCTTTTTTGAAATATAATGAACAATTCCTGTGGGTTGAGCCCCCCTTTCCTAGATCTATGATAGATCTAGGAAATTATGAAATAGACTAGTCTTAGTCTGGGCGGATCTTATGCTGCCCCGCAGCGCTTGATTCGACTTTGTCAATGAGGCGCCCAGTTCCTAAACCGGAAAGCCCCCTGTCCTTGGAGAGTCGCAGAGTGGCTCGAACTTGCCCTCAACCTAACCCCGGGACGGGGGATAGCGATAGCCCTCCGAGTCAACGTACTCTCCGCCATATCGGACTCCTTTTTCTAAGATCTCTTTTTCTTTGTTTAAGCGGCAAATTTCCTCCTTTTTTAATTCTATTCGGAGACGTAGATTGCCTAGATACGCCCCATAGCTTGTCAATGCAGCTGGGGATTGCTGCCCTGGCTTTAATTTAAGGCGGAAAGTTCGTTGTTTCTTCAGCCCGGCAAGGAGGTTGTTTTGTAATTGTATGCACTGCTTCAGGTTTGCGATTACCAGGTCACTTTTGGCATGGATTTGCAGAAGTATCGACTGTTCCACTTTCGCGTAATACTGTTGCAACGCCGCCTCCTGCAATGTCAGAGACGAACTTGACTCGGCATGGTCCACGCTCCCATGCTCGATGTCTTCTTGCCTTTCTGCGGCTACAGTGTCATCCTGTTCTTGCAGTACGGTCAAAACTTCGGGGGGCCGACGCGGAGTTTGTGGGTTACCGAATAACCAAGAACAGAGAATACTAGAACCAAAATTGATACCAGTTATCCCGCCGAACGCCAGTCCAAAGGCGAAGGCTGCTTTGATAAATAACTCATAGAGAGTTTGCATAAGTCGAATTCCTCACTTTGTTTGAAGGTAAAATCGCGGTTGAACTACCTCTACAGGGGGAATCCGAGAATTTCGACGGTTATGGATTTTCCACAGTACTCATGAATACCTAAACAGATCTATTTAGATTGATTCATGATAAAATTATATAGAGCAAATCTACTATTGTCAACATGACAATCTGAGGGTTGCAACCACCAAAACGGAATCAAACCATAATACTCACAGAGGAGAAGACAGCCCAGCTCTCCCTTTCATGGATCAAATCCGTTTTGATCTTCGTCTTGGAGCTTCACTTTTGCACTTTCCAAAAGGGAAATCTTGAAGTATAAGCGGGGAATTTCTTTTGATTTGATCACACTCTGATGGGTCTTTATGGTTTCGTCTAAGATGCTACGCATCCCTTTTTGGAGTGGACCGTTTTTGGGAATGCAGTTTCCCAAAAGGCCAATCCTATTAATTCTTGTGAAAAACTCGCGTTCTTTGTCGGCCAAGAGAGTTTTGTTGAACTCCAAAGCCTCATCAAGTCTTTGTAAGCGGACTTGAGTAGATGGGCGCAGAGGAGTTTGTGGGTTACCGAATAACCACACAAAGAGCATACTACAACCAAAATTGAGACCAGTTATCCCTCCTAAAGCCACTGCAAAGACGACGGCCCCTTTCCCCTTTGGTCAATAATTTGACCAACCAATAATTCCACATGGTACCTCCCAAAAGGTGTATAAGATTTCCCGGTCAATCCCTAATTCGACGGTTAGGGATTTGAATTCGAACCGGGAGTGATGAATACCTAAACAGATCTCTTTAGGTTAATTCATGATAGAATCAGATCGCGCAAATCAACTTTAACTATTGTAAACCTTCCGTTTTGGAGGTTGCAACCACCAAAACGGAATCAAACCATAAGACTGACAGAGGATAGACCCTTCTTTACTAGTCTGGGCGGATCTTATGCTACCCAGAAGCGCTTGATTCGCCCTTGTCAATGAAGCGCTCTCCTACCCTGTCCTTGGGGCGCAGAGTGCTTGAACTTGACCTCAAGCTAACCTTAGGACGGATCTTATGCTGCCCAGAAGCGCTGGATTCGCTTTTGTCAATGAAGCGCCCGATTCCGACCCTCGGAGGAGGGTTCTCGAGAGCCCTCTGAGTCAACGTCCTCCTTGCCAGATCGGAATCATGTTGCTTCAGTGCATTTTGCTCTAAGAGCACTATTTCTTGCGTCAAGCGCTCAATAGTGTCTCTTTGGAGTTGTAGGCAGGACCGATCCTCTGACAGAAGTCTGTTCTCTAATTCTCCCACTCCCTCAAGAGCGGAAGTCCCCCTCACGACAATTAGGATCAGATCCATAGAAACGTTTTCCACTTTTGAAGATACCGTCTGGTACCTTAGTTTGTGAAAGTCTAAGTCCAACTTCTTGATTTCGATTTGAATACAGAGCCCACTTGTAGCTGTTTCATTTTCCTCTTGTTTCCTTTGGATATCCCCAGGAGTCAACCCGACAATATCTTTTTCCATATTTCAGATTTTGAGATCTTTTTCGAAGTTCTCAAGATCGTTTTGTAAGCATCGAATTTGCTGTTTTAGCAATGCTCGATTGTGTTTCTCTTCTGCCAAATAGATGTCCACGATTTCTTCTAATAATCGAAATACATCCCAATCCCGAGTTGTAAGATCGGTAGTTTCATACCTCCTGCTCACCACCGGTAAGAAGGAAGATAGCAAGTGAAAAACTGTAACTACTTTGGAAGAGAGTTTTGCAGACGCTGCCTTGGTTTCTTTTAGTAGGTCCTTATTAGTCTTGATTTGAAGAAGTATCTCTTCAAGACCTTCGACTGGGAAACTTGCCTGAGAGTCGAGTGGTTCGACCGTTCCACTAGACCTGTCATGGTCGACTTGACTTTCTGTGGCTAGAATTTCCACCTCTTCCTCTTCAAGGAAGGCAACAATCGCCGTGGGCTGACGCGGCGAAATTTGCGGGCAGAACCACACAAAGAGCCGAGTACAACCCCAAATTGAGACCAGTTATCCCCCCGAAAGCCACTGCGAAAACGCCCCCTAACTACCTAAAATATAACCGGGAATTCTGAATCTCTAATTTGTGTTCGATTGATTCATGATCTAATTAGTCTAATTAGATCATGAATCAATATACTATATACTATCCTAGATCTAAAATATAGAAATTCAATTCATTAGAGTAGGCCCGGCGGATCCTGCCACGCAGGCCGTAAATCTTGTGCTTCGCCCGGCGCAATCAGTCGATTGCCTGAACCGGACGGCGGGGCCGTCCGGTCCCCGTGGAGCCTACGGTTGATGGAACTTTGGCTCAAAACTTCAGGCAGTTGGCTGTTCCTGTGGATGTGGAGGGATGCAGATGGACCAGTCCGTCTGTTTGGGGACTCGACTAATAACCATCGGGACTTCCTTTCGTCTAACAAGGAAAGTTCTGCCGTTAACACGCAACAAGATTCATATAATCCCCTTGCGACACCCCTTTCCAGTCGTAGGAATGACTTTAGGGGCTCTAGATCGCTGGAATCTTCCCCCTGGCGCCGTAACAAATCCTCGCCAGATTGTAACCGGCGAAGCGCCTCATTGAAAAGTAACCAGTGTTTTGCTGACTGGAATCGTTTTCTTTGAATTTGAAAGTCTATCCGCTGAATTTCTTCAGCAGTATCAAAATTTCGAACCCAAAGATCCACATAAGTATATGGCGGATTCCAATAAGACCTTGGGATTTCTACACCCCGACAACAGAATACCAAGACACTCCCCCACGACGCCCAAAAGAGAAATTTCCCCAATCCTAGGAGAAAGTGAGAAAACCAGTTTCTCAAATTCGAATACCTTGCGGAGAAAATAAAGAATACACGTACACGTCGAAACAATGTGAACATAAAAATCACCTCCTGTGGTTTTTTCTTTTTTTTTTACAATCAACCTTTTTATTTTTAGTATGGAAATCTATAGAATAAGAAGAATAAGACAGTCCTGAGAATTCGAAGTCCCTGTATATCTGATATATATTATATATAATATATATCAGAGAAATCGAATCGATGTGTAAAGAACTAAAAAAGAAGATAGGCGCGCTACCGTTCGGGTAATGATCAAATCCCGGCGCCAGTAACAATCTAATCGATAATTCGGTTAAAAGCAATTCCCGAGATGGATTTCATACTATCTCCAAATTCTCATCTTTCAATTTGAAGCGCAGTGACAGTTAGTGAAGTGATAGGTATCGTAGAGTTTCCTCGAAGCCTAGGCAGTTTACTCCACTCAATCAGAATTAGTGAATTATCCCGAATAAACGAATACCCAGGTCTTCTTTTGATTGGGTCGAGTTATTGATGGATCCTATGACCCATATCAAAATCAAGTACGAGAATTCTTTCTATGAATAGAAATTCTTGTAAGAATTAATGGAATGATTGAAAATGGAAAATTCTATTTGAGTTCTTTCCTATTTTGATTTTTTTATTTGATTGTTCCTTCCGAAAGAGATAAGAGCTGGTGAATCGGAAACAATTCAATTACTAAGAATAGAAAAAACTTTGATTTTCTTATGGAACATACATATCAATATGCATGGATCTTCGTTCCGCTTCCGGTTCCTCTAGCAATAGGAGTGGGACTTCTTCTTGTTCCAACGACAACAAAAAATCTGCGTCGCATGTGGGCTTTTCCTAGTGTTTTATTACTAAGTATAGTTATGCTTTTTTCGGCCGACCTGGCGATTCAGCAAATAAACGGGAGTTCTATTTAATGTATGGTCTTGGACCATCCATCATGATTTTTCCTTAGAGTTTGGCGACTTGATCGATCCACTGACTTCTATTATGTCAATATTAATTACTACTGTTGGAATCTTGGTTCTTATTTATAGTGACAATTATCTGTCTCATGATCAAGGATATTTGAGATTTTTTGCTTCTATGAGTTTTTCCAATGCTTCCATGTTGGGATTAGTTACGAGTTCTAATTTGATACAAATTTATATTTTTTGGGAATTAGTTGGAATGTGTTCCTATCTATTAATAGGTTTTTGGTTCACGCGACCAATTGCGGCAAATGCTTGTCAAAAAGCATTTGTAACTAATCGTGTGGGGGATTTTGGTTTATTATTGGGAACCTTAGGTCTTTATTGGATAACGGGTAGTTTCGAATTTCGAGATTTGTTCAAAATAGTCAATAACTTGATTGAGAATCATGGGATAAATTCTTTATTTCTGACTCTGTGTGCCGCCCTATTATTCCTCGGTGCAATTGCGAAATCGGCACAATTCCCCCTTCATGTATGGTTACCTGATGCCATGGAGGGACCCACTCCGATTTCGGCTCTTATACATGCTGCTACTATGGTAGCAGCGGGCATTTTTCTTGTAGGCCGGCTTCTGCCTCTTTTCGCAGTTATACCTTACGTAATGAATCTCATTTCTTTGATAGGTATAATAACAGTACTCTTAGGAGCTACTTTGGCTCTGGCTCAAATAGACATTAAGAGAAGTTTAGCTTATTCTACAATGTCGCAATTGGGTTATATTATGTTAGCTTTCGGTATGGGGTCTTATCAAGCTGCTTTATTTCATTTGATCACTCATGCCTATTCGAAAGCATTATTATTTTTAGGCTCTGGATCCATTATTCATTCAATGGAAAGAATTATTGGATATTCTCCAGAGAAAAGTCAGAATATGGCTCTTATGGGGGGTTTCCAAAAATATGTGCCAATTCCAAAAACTGCTTTTTTGTTAGGTACACTTTCTCTTTGTGGCATTCCACCTCTTGCTTGTTTTTGGTCAAAAGACGAAATTCTTAACGATATTTGGTTGTATTCACCTATTTTCGCGATCATAGCTTGTTCCACAGCAGGATTAACTGCATTCTATATGTTTCGGATCTATTTACTTACCTTTGAAGGGCATTGAAACGTTTCTTTTCAAAATTTCAGTGGAAAAAAAAATAGCTCGTTCTATTCAATAGCCATATGGGGTAAAGAAGGAAGGAAAGGAATTCACAAAGATCTTCTTTTATCCACAATGAATAATAATGAGAGGGCTTCCTTTTTTTCGAAAAAAAGAGATCCAATGGGTCCAATGGGTGGGAATGTAAAAAATAGGAGGCGATCCTTTATGAAAATGACTCATTTTGTCAATATCAATAAAGAAATTCCCCCATATCCTCATGAATCGCATAATACTATGCTAGTGCCGCTGCTTGGGTTGGCTCTATTTACTTTGTGTGTTGGATCTATAGGAATTCCTTTCGATCAAGGAGGAATGGATTTCAATAGGAATATATTATCCAACTGGTTAACTCCGTCTATCAATCTTTTACATCAAAATTCGAACAATTCTGCGGATTGGTATGATTTTCTTACAAATGCAACTTTTTCAGTCAGTATAGCCTATGTAGGAATCTTTGTAGCATTCTTTTTTTATAGTTTTATAGGCCTGTTTCTTCATCTTTACAGAATTTGGACTTAATCAATTCATTTGTGAAAATGAGTCCTAAGAGACTTCGTTGGGACAAAATAATCAATGTGATATATACTTGGTCATCGAATCGTGCTTACATAGATCTTTTTTATTCAACAACCCTAAGTAGGGGTATAAGAGGATTATCCGCACTAACTCATTTTTTTGATAGACGAGTAATTGGTGGAATTACGAATGGCATTGGTACGACAACCTTCTTTATAGGAGAAGTTATAAAATATGTAGGGGGGGGAAGAATCTCTTCTTATCTATTCTTCTATTTCTCCTATGTATCAATCTTGTTATTCATTTATTTACTTGACTCATTTTTTACTTAAAAAGAAAAGAAAGATCTACTTTCATTTTTCATTAATGAAAGTAGATCTTTCTTTTCTCCAATAACCTATCTCTAGTTCCCGCCTTCGAAGCGCCCTGCGGAACGCCCTTTCTGCCTCTAGTATAGTAGTAGCTTC